ATGCGATGGCTATTTTCTACAAATCATAAAGATATTGGGACATTATATCTAATTTTAGGAATTTGATCTGGGCTGGTTGGAACTGCTTTGAGTCTTTTGATTCGAGCTGAACTGGGACAACCGGGTGCTTTGTTAGGTGATGATCAGCTGTATAATGTAATTGTCACTGCTCATGCTTTTGTGATAATTTTTTTTCTGGTGATGCCTCTTATGATTGGAGGGTTTGGAAATTGACTTATTCCTTTAATGTTAGGGGCTCCAGATATAGCGTTTCCTCGACTTAATAATATGAGATTTTGGTTACTTCCACCTTCTTTAACTTTACTTCTAACTTCGGCTGCAGTTGAGAGTGGAGCTGGGACAGGGTGGACTGTTTATCCGCCTTTAGCTGGTAATTTAGCTCATGCCGGGGCTTCTGTAGATTTGGCAATTTTTTCTCTTCATCTTGCTGGTATTTCTTCTATTTTGGGGGCTGTTAATTTTATCACTACTGTAATTAATATGCGATGACAGGGGATAAAATTTGAACGACTGCCTTTATTTGTGTGGTCAGTGAAAATTACAGCTATTTTGCTTCTTCTGTCCCTTCCAGTTTTAGCTGGTGCTATTACAATACTTTTGACTGATCGGAATTTTAATACTTCTTTTTTTGATCCTGCTGGTGGGGGGGATCCCATTTTATACCAGCACTTGTTTTGATTTTTTGGTCATCCGGAGGTTTATATTTTAATTCTACCTGGTTTTGGAATAATTTCTCATGTAGTGACTCATTACTCATGTAAGAAGGAAACTTTTGGAAGTTTGGGCATGATTTATGCAATACTTGCTATTGGAATTTTAGGATTTATTGTATGGGCTCATCACATGTTTACCGTTGGAATGGATGTAGACACTCGTGCTTACTTTACGGCTGCTACTATAATTATTGCTGTTCCGACTGGTATTAAGGTATTCAGTTGATTGGCTACGATTCATGGAGCACGTGTTAAGTATGAGACACCTATGTTGTGGGCTTTAGGGTTTATTTTTTTATTCACGGTCGGAGGACTGACTGGGATCGTGTTATCTAATTCTTCTCTGGATATTATGCTGCATGACACATATTATGTGGTTGCTCATTTTCATTACGTTCTTTCTATGGGAGCTGTATTTGCTTTATTTGCAGCTTTTAATTATTGATTTCCTTTAATTACTGGATTAACGCTTCATTCTCGATGAACAAAGGCGCATTTTTTTATTATATTCATTGGGGTAAATTTAACATTTTTTCCTCAGCATTTTTTAGGGTTGAGAGGAATACCTCGTCGTTATTCGGATTATCCGGATTCTTATACTAAATGAAATGTTGTTTCGTCTTTTGGATCAATGGTTTCTTTTGTTGCTGTTCTTTATTTCATGTTTATCGTATGGGAGGCTTTTGTTTCCCAGCGTGGAGTGGTTTGAAGATTGCATATAAGTACGGCTTTGGAGTGAGATAATGTATTGCCTGCAGATTTTCACAATGCTTCAGAGACTGGAGCGATTTTGTTATCATAAGTTAGTAGGACATAGTTCTTAAAAACGTTTACGAGGCTTATTAAGTGAGATAATCATTAAAAAGTCAGATGATTATTTCTAGATATTGAATTGCTCTATTTAGCTAGGTTTAAGAAAGTTAGGTATGGCCCTGTGAGGACAGTTAGGGTTTCAAGATGCAGCGTCTCCTTTAATGGAACAACTTATTTATTTTCATGATCACGCAATATTAGTTTTGGTGCTAATTATTAGATTGGTGGCGTATGCTGCCGTAGCTTTGATGACTAATAGTTTCCTTTCTCGTTATGTTTTAGAAGGACAGAGGATTGAAACTATTTGGACTATTTTGCCAGCGGTAATTTTAGTTTTTTTGGCTTTGCCGTCGTTACGTTTGTTGTATTTATTAGATGAGGTCGGTTCTTGTGTGTTAACAATTAAAAGTATTGGACATCAGTGGTATTGAAGCTATGAATATTCGGATTTTTTAAATATTGAGTTTGATTCTTATATGGTTCCTAGTGATGAATTAGAAAGAGGACAGTTTCGGTTACTTGAAGTGGACCATCGTGCTGTTGTTCCTATTAACGCGGATGTTCGGGTGTTGGTGACTTCGGCGGATGTAATTCATTCTTGAGCTGTCCCTTCGCTGGGAGTAAAGGCTGATGCTGTCCCAGGACGATTAAATCAACTCAGTTTTTTTATTAAATATCCTGGTGTGTTTTATGGACAGTGTTCAGAAATTTGTGGTGCAAATCATTCTTTTATGCCAATTGTCTTAGAGGCTGTAGAAATTAATGATTTTATGAAATGGGTAGTGGCTGTAGCGGATTCTAACTAAAGTTGGTAAAATAGATTGGTTTATTTAAGATAGTCAATGAGAAGTAAAGTTTTTAAAATTGGTTTAAGAGTAAATTTTTGGTTGTAGTTTATAAGACAAATTTAGGAGAATTAGTTAAAAGAATAACGTATGCTTGTCGAGCTTGAATTACTGAAAGTGTTATGCAGTATTTTCCTTATGCCACAACTAGCCCCTCTAAATTGATTTTTTTTGTTTTTTCTTTTTTGGTTTGTAGTTGGTTTAAGAAGAGTGTTGATCTGATGATCATTTAAAGTAGAATACAAAGTTAACGTGTTTGCTCATGGTGATAAAAAGGATTTTGTAGATATGGGTTCTAGAAAAATTTTAAAGTCCTGGGATTGATAAGTATAGTTTTAATAGATTAATTTGATTAATGAATGCTAGCTTGTCTTTGGTAAATTTAGTTGTAATTGTAGTAAATCTAAGCTTTTTATTTCTTGGGTGTAAAATTTTAATATTATGGTTAGATTTGCTGTTTGTTGATTTTTTTCCCAGTTATTAGTTTGTTGATAAGCAAATTAGATTGAGTTTATCAGCGTGGGATGGTAGTACTGGAATATTAGTAATAAAAGAATGTTAGTAGACATTTTCTCTTCTTTTGATGACCATAATTTCGTGTTTATGTCATTGTATATTTTAATGTGAATTTTTACTTTAACTGTCATTGCTGCGTTTAATATGAATTTTTGGGTTGCTTCTACTCGGTGAAATTTTTTGATTAATGGGCCTAAAATGGTTATTATGTCTCAGTTGATGCGTTCTTTTGGGGTAAAATTAGGAGGTTTTGTTAATATTGTGTCTGGATTATTTTTGATATTAATTTTTTTAAATTTAATGGGGTTAATTCCGTATGTTTTTAGTGTAACTAGACATTTGGCTATTAGATTTTCTTTGGGGCTCCCTTTTTGGTTATCTTTGATTATTTCTGGGGCCGTATTTAACCCTTCCTCTACTGCTGCAAGTTTGTTGCCAGGAGGTGCGCCTTCAGCTTTAAATCCTTTTTTGGTGTTAGTTGAGACGGTGAGTCTTTGTGTTCGGCCTATTACTCTTTCTATTCGTCTTGTAGCCAATATGAGGGCGGGTCACATTGTTCTTGGGTTAATTGGGACTTATTTAAGTTCAGGGTTATTTGTTTACTCAGCGTTAGCTGTTGTTATTCTGGTCGTAGTGCAAGTATTTTATTTTATGTTTGAAATTGGAGTTGCGTTGATTCAAGCTTATATTTTTTCTTTGTTGGTGACCCTTTATTCAGATGATCATGCTAGGTAATTACATAAATATAATTTTTAGTTCATTTATATTATTTCAGGGGCTTAGGCCCACCTTAGCAGCTTCAATGCTATGCTCTAGAGATGTGAGCTACCAAAATATTTGGTTGGAGAAGTTTAATATAATGATATTTTAGGTTTAGAACTAGTGAAAAAAGAATGGTTGTATTTTTACTGGATTTGATTCGAGAGTTATTTATGTGAGTGTGCTTAGAAACAAAATTAATAATATAGATGAGAGGATTATTATAATAAATGAGGAAATTATTTTAGATTGAATTGTCTGGTTTCCTATGCTGGAAATTTTAGTTAAATTAAAAATTCCTTGGCCTCCAAAGATTTCTAGTCATCCTTGGTCTAAGGATTTAAAAAGACTTGAGCCTATATTCAGTGGAGATAAGATGATTGGCTGAGTGGAAAGTGGAGCCATGAATCATATTAAAGAATTAAACCTTAGTGTTTTGTTGGTTTTGATTTGTGTAAGCTTAGGACTTTGTCAAATAACAATGGCTAATCATGCACCAACAAGAGTGACAAACAGAGTTAAAATTTTGTGTGTTAAGGGTAGAATAATTGATCTTGTGAACTGTAAAATATTTATTTGTATTAGTTTGCCAATAAAAATTGATGTAATACTAAGAAGTATGATTGCTCATGTTACTTTAGTGTCTTCATCGAAGTTTTGATGAATTTTTATGTGATTTGAGTGTCCTCATAAAGCATAAATTGATAAACGAATTCTGTAGGCTGCAGTTATACCTGTTGCGAGGAAAATTAGTACTAATATAAGAAAATTTGATGGTCTTTGAAGTCTTGTTTCTAAGATTAGATCTTTAGAGTAAAATCCTCTTATGAAAGGGGCTCCACATAAGGCTAAGTTAGCTACGTTTAGACAGGAAACGGTAAGTGGTATTTGATTTCATAAGTTACCAAGTTGGCGGAGGTCCTGAGAGTTTCTGTTATTGTGGATGATAGCGCCAGCACAAAGAAATAATATTGCTTTAAATAGAGCATGAGTATAGAGGTGAAATAAGGCAAGGAAAGGTATTCCTAACCCTAATCTTATTATTATAACACCTAGTTGTCTAAGAGTAGATAGGGCAATTACTTTTTTTAAATCATATTCGTAATTGGCCCCAATTCCTGCTATTAATAAAGTAAGGACTGAAATAAAAAGTAATCTGGTTTTAAATCCCCTGAATATATCAAGAAAAGGGAAAAAACGAATCAAAATAAATACTCCGGCTGTGACTAAGGTAGATGAATGGACTAGTGCGGAAACGGGAGTTGGAGCGGCTATTGCAGCCGGTAATCAACTGGAAAATGGAATTTGTGCACTTTTAGTTATCCCTGCGACGACAACACAAAAGGCCAAGATTGGGGAGAAGTCATTTTGTCATATAAGTAGAATATTTCAATGGCCTTGAATAGCACAAAATCCAATAGACAAAAGTAGTATTACGTCTCCGATGCGGTTCGCTAGTGCGGTGAGTATTCCGGCGGACAATGATTTCGGATTTTGGTAATAAATGACCAGAGCAAAGGAAACAATACCTAAACCGTCTCAGCCAATTAATAAGGCTACGATATTTGGAATGAATACAAGCAAATTTATAGATAGAACAAATATTATTACTAGTGCGACAAATCGTCTAAGGAAAATGTCAGTTCTTATGTAAGATGAAGAAAATAGTATAACACAAGCAGAAATGAAGCAAACAATGTTACTAAACCTAATTCCTACGGGATCAAAGATTAAGGATAATGATATACTCGTTCTTCTCGTAGAAAAGATTTCTCATTCTATTATGATACACTTATTAGTTATAAAAAAATAAATGGTTAGTGGGAGCAGTGCTAATGCGTAAGAAAATAACATAAAAGATCTAATGCTAGATCTTTTTAATTTAAAAAATCCTTGGAAAAGCTTCATTATTGAGTGAAAAATAATTTCATTTCTAGGCCCACATCCTAAGGTTTTATATTAAACTAACTCAATTATAAGTAGTTTATACTCAACAAGTTAGAGTAAAGTTAGTAGAGAAGATTTCTGTTACAGTAGTTTAAGTAAAATGAATAAAGGTTGTAGAATTAGTGGAAAGTTAGAAGCAAGTTAGATAAATCAAGTGCAGATAATGTCAGATTTTATAATTATAAAATTGACTGGTAAGTAATGGAGGAACAGTAATAAGAGGGATCTTCTTTTTATCGCTGTAAATGAAGAATTAAATTTAGGGTACCCTCCATGTTGCGTCCTGACATACAAAAACAATCTATAAACTGCAGCTAGAAATCTTATTATTATTAAAGGTAAAGATAATCAGATTGATGAGAAGAGAACGGAAGGAAATACTAAAATTTCTCTTAGAAGATTGATTGAGGGAGGGGCGGCCATATTAATTACACAAAAAAGAAATCATCACAAAGAAATAATAGGGCAGATTAGTAACATTCCTTTATTTATTACTAGTCTTCGGGTCCCACTCTTTTCATAGTTATAGTTAGCCAGAGCGAATAATGCTGAAGAACATAGTCCATGGGCTAATATTATTCCTAAAGCTGCGTGTCATCCTCAAGAAGAATTGGATAAGACTCCTGCTAATATTAGACTTATATGGCCTACAGAAGAATAAGCAATTAAGGATTTAAGGTCTACCTGGCGAAAACAAATAATTCTTGTGATAACACCACCTCATATAGCAAAGCAGAAAATAATGTCTTTTAATGTATGGGAAAATCCAAGTGACAGGTACTGGTATATACGAAGTATTCCATACCCTCCTAATTTAAGGAGAATTCCGGCTAAAACTATTGAGCCAGCTACTGGGGCCTCTACATGTGCCTTGGGCAGCCATAAGTGTACAGAGAATATCGGCAACTTTACGAGGAATGCAGCTAAGCTAATAAAAAAGATGATTTCTTTTATAAGTATAGGTTGCTGTATTATCATAAGATTAGTTCTGGTAATAAGGTTTTTTAGTGTGAAGTTAAAAATATTTGTAAAATCTGTAATTAAGATAATAAGTGCTAGCAAAGGTAGTGAGGCTGTAATGGTGTAAAGTATCATATATATACCTGCTTGGAGACGTTCTGGTTGATAACCTCAACCTAAAATTAGGATTAAAGTGGGAATTAAAGAGGCTTCAAAAAAAATATAAAATCACATTGCATTAGAGGAAAAAAAAGTTATAATTAAAATTAAGTTAAGGGTACAAATAGATAAAGTAAATAAGGATGATTTATTATTTTTTATTTTAACTGCTCTTTGGCTGGCCATTATTATTAGCATGGAGATTCATCATGTTAAAAGGACTAGTGATGAAGATAAGCCATCTAGAAAAAGTGAATTTGATACATTTAATGAATTTAAAGTTCCTGATCATAGGATAAAAACAGAAGTGAACCTGCCTAGCATGAGTCCCCACATTCGAAAATATCAAAGTAGACATTGTTCTTTAAAAGTAAAAATTAAGGAAATATTTAGGATGATTAGTCTTAACATTTTTGAGTATTGAACCTAGACACGTAATCATTCCCGTGTGTGCGAATTAAAGAAACTAAAACTGCTAGACCTAGTCTGGCTTCACAGGCGCCTATTGTAATTAGGATTAAAGATATTGAGGCCTCAAAATTAAAATTAGCTGATACAGTCATAAGTAATAAAAAGAGGCTTAGTGTTATGGCTTCTAATCTTAATAGAGCTCTTAATAAGTGTTTATACTGAAGAGACAAAGTTAAGATAGATAAAAGAACACCGGTATTTGCTACGGCGTATAGATAGGAGATTTTTATCATAGCTTGTTGACTGAGGCGTAAATTAATTTTATTTTAATTGCACAAAATGTAAAGTAGATAGAGGGGAAGCGAAGCTATCAAGTGAATCGAACACTTTTGTTTTGTTTTCAAGACAAGACATATCCCAGATTAATAACTAAATATGTTAGTTGGTTATATTTTAGTAACTTAAAATTTTATCTCATAAAAGTTGAATTAAAGGATTAATTAAGTAATATAAGAAATATAAAACAGTGAAAACTCGACCGATTATCTCATATGGGGCTTCTACTGGGCAGGCGCCAATTCAAGTTAAAATTGCTAAAATACCTACTAAGCTTCAGAAAAGAATTTGATTTAGGGGATAAAAAGATATAGATCGACTTTTAGCTACATGAGAAATAGGTAAAATAAATAAGATAATTACAGACATTGCTAAAGCAATGACACCACCTAATTTATTTGGGATTGATCGAAGAATAGCATAGGCAAAAAGGAAGTATCATTCGGGTTGAATATGGACGGGAGTTACTAGGGGGTTAGCTGGGATAAAATTCTCTGGATCACCCAGTAAGAATGGATCAAATAAAGTTAAGATAGTTAGAAAAGCTAGCAGTACAACAAAACCTACTAGGTCTTTGAATGTATAGTAAGAGTGAAATGGGACTTTATCTCCATCACTTCTGAGCCCTAAAGGGTTATTAGATCCTGTTTCGTGAAGAAAAAGTAAGTGTAATACAGATAATCCCATAATTGCAAAGGGGAGCAGAAAATGTAGACTAAAGAATCGATTCAGAGTGGCATTGTCAACGGCAAATCCTCCCCATATTCACTGTACAAGGTCAGTTCCGATATAAGGAATAGCGGAAAATAAGTTTGTAATTACTGTTGCTCCCCAAAAAGACATTTGCCCTCAGGGTAAAACATAGCCCAAAAAGGCTGTTGCTATTGTTAAGAGGAGAAGAATAACTCCAATATTTCAAGTGTGAATATTTAGATAGGAACCATAATATATTCCTCGCCCAATATGAAAATAAATACAAATGAAGAACCAAGATCCCCCATTTGCATGCAGCGTACGTAATAACCAGCCATAATTAACATCTCGTGAAATATGGGAAACTGAAGCGAATGCGAGATCTACATGAGCAGTGTAGTGTATAGATAGAAACAGGCCAGTGATAATTTGGATAATTAGGCATAAACCTAACAGGGATCCAAAATTTCATCAAATAGATAAATTTATAGGAGCAGGTAAGTCAATTAATGATCCATTAATTACCTTAATAACTGGGTGTGATTTTCGAAGAGGACTGTGCATAATAACAGGGATAATTTTAGATTGGAGCGGATAGGTATCTTATTTTGTAAATAAGAAGTACAATCCAATGAGAGGCTACTTTAACTCAAAATGAGATCGAAGAGGACCCTGTTGATAGTAACAAACCTTCACGACAGCCAGTAAGTTGATTAGTAAGATAGTTCCTAGAAAAATAATTACAGAGGCCTCTCTAGGGTTAATAAGTATTTCTCCAGAAGAAACATTTTTTTTTGATAAACTTAGTTGGTCTGATCAAATTAAAAACCTAGAATCTGGGGTGTGAAGAAAAAATAGAGTTAAAAGAATTATAATAAAGCTGATTAGAAACCCAAAAATAGATTTAAGTCTGGAAAAAAAATTATTAGGAGCAAGAGCGGACACATAAGCAAACATTACTAATAAGCCTCCAACATATACAAGGAAGAGGACATAACTATATCAAGAAGCTATTGTAATTCCTAATAAAACAGAAGCTATCACGCTATAGATTATAATACAGAGGCCTAAGCTAAGAGGTTGAGTTATTGTAGGTAATAAAAGAATTAAAGAAAGACATAAGCTAGAAGTAATAATTACACTCATTTTTATCAGGAAGTGGAACTTTCATCCAATCTTTGGCTTCCAATGCCAATATTTTATAAGATTAAACTACTGTCCTGAGGTATGGATTTAGATGTAGGTAATGAATTTAGAATACTAAAAATTTGAGAAATATAGGTAGATCAGGTGAATAAATGTGTTCACATGTTATTTCAATTTATAATTTTAGAATTGATTTTCTGTTAGAAGTTTCTATTAATTAAAAATAAACATTATTCCACTGACAAAAATAAGTCCTCCTAGAGACACTGGAAGGAAGACTTTTCATGTTAATCCTATGAGTAAGTCATATCGAAACCGGGGCAAAGTTGCTCGTACTCAAATGAAAACGAAGGAAAAAAATAGAACTTTTATTGCCATTACCGTTTCGAAATTCCCAATAAATAAATTGCTACCACCAAAAAATAGAATAACGGTGAACATTCTTATAACTAAAATATTTCCATATTCAGCTATAAAAATAAGTGCAAATCCTCCTGCACCATATTCAATATTAAATCCTGAGACTAATTCAGATTCTCCTTCAGCAAAGTCAAAAGGTGCACGGTTAGTTTCAGCAACACAGGAAACAAACCATATTAAAGCAATAGGAGATATAAGGAAAAATAATCAAATTACTCCAGAGAAATATTTAATTTCTAAGAAGTTAAAACTTCTGCAAATAAATAATGCAAATAACAAAATCAAGGCAAGCCTTACCTCATAAGAAATGGTCTGTGCCACGGCTCGAATGGCTCCAAGTAAAGCGTATTTAGAATTAGAGGCTCACCCTGCAAGAAGTGTTCCATAAACATTTAATCTAGAGACACACAGAAAGAACAGAATCCCTCAAACGAAATAAGTTGATCTATTATCTGAGGGATAGAGTTGCCATAGTAATAAAGCTAAAGTTAGTCTTATTACTGGTGCTAAAAAGTATGGAGATTGATTTGCCATGTTTGGTTTAGTCATCTCTTTGGTAAAAAGCTTTGCTGCGTCTGCTAGTGGCTGGGGAAGACCTATTAGCCCTACTTTATTTGGACCTTTTCGAATTTGGAAGTACCCTAATCCTTTTCGTTCTAATAAAGTGAAAAAAGCTACTGCTAGTAAAATGCAAACATAAGTCACAATATTAGCTAGAAGAGAACTTGCTATCATTATTAAAGAAAGAATTTTAATCTTTATATTTAGGGCTTAAACCTAATGCACTATCTGCCACATTAATGCCTAGTCGCGGGTAGTAATCATAGCAATGGAATTTTAAATAATAAATACCAAGTAAAGGACTTTCACCTATTTCTGTTGATCCTAAATCAACTACATAATTCTGCCAACTTAGTAATCCACAATTTATTAAGTATTTTTTAATTTAATTGTTATATTTGTTCCCTTTAATAAATTATTTATCTTAACAGCGGTCCTTTCGTACTAGCTAAAGATTTGTTTGGTTAATTGAAGATAGAAACCAACCTGGCTCACGCCGGTCTGAACTCAGATCGTGTAAGATTTTAATAGTCGAACAGACTAACCGTTAAAAGCTTCTACACCTTTAGGATATCTTAGTCCAACATCGAGGTCGCAAACCCTTCTTTCGATATGAACTCTTCAGAAGGATTACGCTGTTATCCCCATGGTAACTTTTTTCTTTAATCAGTAAGAACTGGATCTCTGAAATAAGATTGATTTCTTGTAAGAAAATATTTAAAGGAAGCTTTTTATGTTCCTTAGTCGCCCCAACTAAAGATTTTTAATAAATGATATTTACATTTTATGTAATAATTAGTTTTCACTGAGTAGTAAATCAATTTAAATTTTTATTAAATCACTAAAGCTCAATGGGGTCTTCTTGTCCCTCAATTAAATTTAGGCTTCTTCACCTAATAATTAATTTTTTTATATTTAAGAAGAGACAGCTTAGTTCTCGTCAAACCATTCATACAAGCCTTCAATTAAAAGGCAAATGATTATGCTACCTTTGCACGGTCAGAGTACCGCGGCCGTTTAACGTATGTCACTGGGCAGGTCCGACTCCCTATAACATATTATCTGAATTGATATATGATTGTAGTAATGATTTTTCAGGGAGCGATGTTTTTGATAAACAGGCGGAACTAGATTTTGCCGAATTCCTTTTCTTAAATTAAGTTTTAAAGCTTATTGAATTTTTATTAAAGTATTTACATTAAATTATTAACCTTTATTTAACTTATTAATGTAAAATATCTTAAGATTTTTAAATACTCATTTCATCAGAAATAAATTAATTGTTTAATTTGATTAATAAAATTTAGTACTTTGGTTAAACTTAAGTATGAAGTTGATTTAGAGACTATTAAGAATTTTAAGAACAAGATAAATAATATATAACAAACTTTATTATTTAAATGGCCAATTCTAAGCCCAAAATTTGATTTTCTTATTCAGGGCCTCTTAGTCTTTTAAAGAAGCTTATCCTTCTTTAAATAAGCTAAATACTAGCTAATCTAGATTTAAATATATTTGAAAATCGAAAATTATAGTATTTACCTGTACTTTGATACATTTCCTAATTAACCAGCAATCAAAAATTTCGAAAAGCATTTCACTCCTATTATTTGATCTCTACATAACTTTTCCATGTTAACGTATTTAAGATGAGAGTCAAAATAATAGCTCAATTTTTTTCGGGAGATTTCTATAATGAAATTGAATTAGAAGAACCATGATACAAAAGGTATAAGGTTAAACCTCTACTATATTACAATTAAGTAGGTTTTATTCCTTTGCAGTACTTATTAACTCTAACACAAACAATAAGTTTTTCAATCGCCGTTACTAGATAAATTAGATGGTTCTTTCTAAGTTAAATTTTATATTAAAGGGTTTTATAATATGAATTTAAAACTTGCTAAATTCCTATATATATAATAAAGTTAATATGTAGTGTTAAGACAAGCTATATAAAGCTATTATTTCAGTGTAAGTGAAACGCATTAATTTATGCTATATCTTATGGATTATTACTAAAGGACTAAGCTATAGAGTGGGATTTTTAATTTATTGTCACTAAGAGCACCTTCCGGTACCCTCACTATGTTACGACTTATCTCATTTTTCAACGAGAGCGACGGGCGATGTGTGCACGCCTTAGGGCCGTTTTCACCGAGACTCTCTACTTCTCATTAATTACTTTCAAGTCCTCCTTTAGACCTTTATTTTACAAAAGGAAATTCGTGATAATAATTATTTATTGTAACCCATCTCTTCCTTTTTATAGGCTGCACCTTGATCTGACGTTTAGAGAACATGAAGACTAGGTGATTTTATGGTATAAAATCGGATCTTATCTTTATGGTTTTCTTTTAGATAACTTCTTTACTCTTAGAGGTAATCTGGCGACGACGGTATACAGACTGAGTTTATTCAAAAAAAGGAAAGGTAAATCGTGGACTATCGATTATAGGACAGGTTCCCCTGAAAGGATTTAAGGCACCGCCAAGTTTTTTGAGTTTTAGGTTTATTCTATATTAAATTTACAGAACCCGTAATACTCGAGTAAAATATGTGAATTAAAATTTACATCTTAAATAACGGGGTATCTAATCCCGGTTTTTGGCTAAGATTTCGGGGCCTCAGGATAAAAAAAGTAAAAGGTTATTTATTTTGCACAAATTCCACCTCTACAAAATACATAATCTTTTTTATGAAATCGACAGCATATATTGGCCTTTGATTCCCTAACCCCCTTTTTTACTGTACTTATCTTAATTTGGCCTTGTTTGTCTAACCGCGGTGGCTGGCACAAACTTTACCAGACCTAAATAGTTAATTACTGAATCAAACTATAATTTATAATTCAATCTCCAACACTGGCGTATAGTAAATATTATTAAGCGTATTATTATGAGAATTATGCTAAGAAAAAGAATAAATATTATGTGTTTAACTGACTATATTATCTCTTTTTCTGTATATTTACTGTTACTTGTAGAATACCATGTGTTTAAATATTATCAAAACTAAGAAAAAAGACCAAAACCAAATCTGTTTAATTTTATTTTTAAGTGTATTTAATAGAGGATACATTAGTTTCATGTTCGGGGTATGAACCCGACAGCTTAATTGCTTAGCTTACTCTACTACTTGAGACTTAATAGGCATAAGTATTATTCGTCTTACCTTCATAGCACACAATTTTCGCAGTAATGTAAAAGCGCGAATACATGCATACAATATTTAGGGTGTTAACAATTAAACCTCTTGTGGGAGGAGGCATTTCCTCCGTTAAAAGAGCTACAATCTTTCACCTTTACTCGGCCATCCCACAAACTCCGGTGCTAAAGTTTACACACTTTTAAACTTGCAATTTACTGTTGTGAATCAACTACAGAGTCGGCAGAACCTGAAAAGCACAGTTCCCGTTTAAAGCTTTGAAAGCTTTTGGTTTAAATTAACCTAAGGTTCTACTATAAGAAAAAGACTTGAACTTTTCCTGTAGAGATCAAAACTCTAAGTACTCCCTATACTATCTCATAAGAAAATATTTTAATAGATTTTTTTTTTAAAAAAAAATGGCAGAAAGGAAATCTACAGATAATCATATTTTCAAAAAAAAAAAATCGAAGTGGAGAAAGGGTGATTTATTATGGAAATTGAGGCTAGCGATCAAAAAAAACCCTTTTTCGGGGGGTTTTCCCCCCCTAAATTTTCGTTCAAAAAAAATAATATCTTATTATCGAAAATATGCTCCCCCCAAAGTATAATTATATGTACAATTGCCTTCCAAGCAATAAGATTAAATAAATTTAAAGTAGGTATTATGTGATTTATAACAAGTTATGGTCCGAAATCCATTTCATCTAGTTGAATTTAGTCCATGGCCATTAACTGGCTCTATGGGAGCTCTTTTTTTAACTGCTGGCTCTGCCGGTTGGTTTCATGGTTACTCATATTCTGTGTCTCTGTTAGGATTTTTATTGATTATTATGACAATGTTGCAGTGGTGACGGGATATCGTTCGTGAAGGTACTTTTCAAGGATTTCATACTGGGAAAGTTTCTTCTGGGTTGCGGTGAGGAATAATTTTGTTTATTGCTTCGGAGGTTTGTTTTTTCTTCGCTTTCTTTTGGGCTTATTTTCATAGGAGGTTAGCTCCGACTCCTGAGTTAGGATCTTGTTGGCCTCCTGTAGGAGTTGATCCTCTTAATCCTTTTCAGGTTCCTCTACTGAATACTGCTGTTTTATTGGCTTCCGGAGTGACAGTGACGTGAGCTCACCATTCCTTGATAGAAGGAGATCGTCTAGGAGGAATTCAGGGCTTGATGGCAACGGTTATTTTAGGTGTCTATTTTACTGTGTTGCAGGCAGGTGAATACTATGAGGCTCCTTTTACTATTTCAGATGGTGCATATGGGTCTACTTTTTTTGTGGCTACAGGATTCCATGGATTGCATGTGCTAATTGGGACTACGTTTCTAATTGTTTGTTTGTTGCGATTGCAAGCTAATCATTTCTCGACTGGGCATCATTTTGGTTTTGAAGCTGCTGCATGGTATTGGCATTTTGTTGATGTGGTTTGGTTGTTTTTGTATTTATCTATTTATTGGTGGGGGTCTTAGTAATAATTTTAAAAATTTAAGGATCTGATAAGAAATTTTATGTTTATGAGGTTGATATAGCGGGATTTAATTTTAGGTGGCTGAGTATAAGCATTAGACTTTTAATTTAATAACGGTATAATATTTATGTACCCCTGGTGCTATACTTTAATATAAAAGGTCTGATTTGCATTTAGAGAATGAAATATATAGGTTTCTGGTGCCATGAAAATTTACTTTTGTAGGAAGTGAGAAAATTACGTGCGGTTTCGGCCCGTTATTTTGGTAGTGAGAGTCTGCCCCTATTAGTTTGTTTTAGGAAGGAAAAAAGGTGACAGCTGAGTGTTAGAGATTTAATGTATAGAATATTATTAGATAGAAGCCAATTTTGGGCGCCTAGCTGTTAATTAGGAAGCTGTAATTAGATTATTACCTATCTAGTTGCGAGTTCATAGAGAGTTATGCGATAAAAGCATAAGGTGTGTTTGCGCTGGTCTTGTAAATCAGAGGATGAAGGTAGATCTTTTTATCGTTATAATTTGATGTTCTAGGTTAATTGGGATTAACTTATAATTTATTTTGAAGTGGTGTAGTGCCGGATTAAACGGATTGCGATGATGACGCAGTGCATGAGAGATTTATCTCTTCTTCACCTAGTTATGGTAGGGACGTTGTTTTCTAGGATTTTTGCAGCGGTTATTTCGGGTGTTGTGATAGTTTTGGCGTGAGTGCTATCTAAGCGGTCTGTGTTAGATCGGGAGAAAAGTTCTCCTTTTGAGTGTGGGTTTGATCCCATGGGCTCAGCTCGTCTTCCTTTTTCTCTTCGGTTTTTCCTGTTGGCGGTGATTTTTTTAATTTTTGATGTAGAAATTGTGTTACTGTTTCCATCTGTAGTTAAGGTGTGTATAGGAGTGAACGTATGGTTATATTTGGCCCTGGGGGTTTTTTTATTTATTTTGATTTTAGGTTTGTTTCATGAGTGGAATGAAGGGTCTTTGGATTGGATGTCTTAAAGTTAAATGGTGTTGCAGTTATGGGATATTTATCTAGCGGAGTAAGAAAAAACTGGCTATAAAATGGGGCTGCTAACCTTATTTTGGGTGGTTCAATTCCATCCTTTTTCTTGTTATGTTTTCTGCGATGCCGTTTGGGTTTTTATTTATTTTTGTGTTTGTCTTTGGGAGAGTTTTGTCTTTGTCTTCGTTGCATTGGATTGGAATTTGAGTTGGGTTGGAGGTGAACTTGATGGGATTTATTCCTATTTTAGTTTATCGTGGAATTACACAGGAAACGGAGTCTGGAATGAAGTATTTTATCATCCAAGCACTAGGGTCCGGGATGGTGATGCTAGGAAGATTGAGATGTTTTAATGTCTCTTTTAGATGGGAGTTGATGAGACTTAGGAGTTCGTTGGTTGGCTTGGTATTGTTGTTTTTTGGGTTATTATTAAAATTAGGGAGGTTCCCGTTTCATTTTTGGTTACCTAGGGTAATGGCCGGTATTTCTTGGGTAAGTTGTATGATTCTAACTACGTGACAGAAGGTGGCTCCAATATTCTTATTGTCGAGGTTGTTATACGATTGGGCTGAAAAGAGTGCCTGGGTGGTTAGTTTTCTTGTGTTAATTGCTGGGTTTTCTAGTGTTGTTGGGGGTGTAGGTGGATTAAATCAAACTCAAATTCGTTCTCTGTTGGCTTATTCATCAATTGGTCATGTGGGGTGAATGGTGTTTTGTGGTGTTTGTGGTGAAAATATTTTGAAGGTTTATTTTTTGATTTATTTTGTTATTTCTATTTGTATTTTTTTGGTTTTATGGTTTTCTGAGTTGTCTTTTTTTAGGCAAACAGGGTCTTTAAGTTCAGAAGGATCGAAGATAAATGAGGTGTTCTTGATTTTGATGTTGTTGTCTTTAGGGGGAATACCTCCATTTTTAGGTTTTGTAGGAAAGTGGCTAGCTATTTGGTTGGCTTGTAATGGTTGTTTTCCATTATGTGTTGTATTACTTTTGGTTGGGTCGTTAGTCAGGTTATTTTATTACTTAAGGTTATTGTTTTCTATAATTTTTTTTTCTGGGTGTAATGTAAGTTCTGTTGGCGGTTATTTTTTGGATTTTAATGTTAGGGATGAAGGTAAGTCGGGGTTGAGAGAGAAATTAAGAGGAGCGGTTTTATATAGAGATTTAGGAAATTTTAGTGGGTTAATAATAATTAATTTTATTGTGGTTTTAAATTTAATAGGAGGGGGTTTTGTTTACTTAAGATTGTTATTGAGTGATTTTGTTTAATTTTAATGGGTTGCT